GATTTGAACCTCTTCGAAACAAATTGAAAGACCTATTTTTTCTTTGCTTAAAAGATTAACTTTTTCCTAAACCCAAACAAAGGTGCAATCTTACTAAGAAGAATTATATTATATTCTTATTTAAAGAATTACATTTTATATTTCAAGTTTTTACGTACTATAAGTTTTCTCTTTCTTATTTAAGAAAAAAAAAATAAGAAAAGCCCCTAACAATGTAATTATTTTTCTCTTTTATTTATCCTTAATAAAAAAATCTTATTTTACTTTTTTTTTTTAATAAGTAAATAGTATGCTCTTGAAGGAATTCCTATAACTATTTTTAGAAAAAATAAATAACATTATTTTGGAGGCCGCCCAGATTAAAAAAGCCATCATGGACCAAAATCGAATCATAGATCCATCCGAAAGAGAGACAGACCATGGGAAAAGATAAATAACTTCCAAATCAAATATAATAAAAAGAATAGCCACTAAATAGAAACGAATATCAAAGCGATTTCGTGCATCATCGAAAGGATCAAAACCACATTCATAGGCAGAGAGCTTTTCAGCATCTACATTTGCTGTAGAGTAGGATCCAAAATTTTAGAAATAAAAAATCGGTCCAAAAAACTGTGCATGAACTTTTTTTAATTGTTCCCACAGCTTCAATAAGTAGGTTCGTTTACTTTATTTAAATAGAATTAAATAATTGGAAGTATGGCTGAGAGGTCTAAAGCATTGGTTTGCTAAACCAACGTATTATTTATAATAATACCATGGGTTCAAATCCCATTGCTTCCGCCCCTTATTTTCTAGGCATTTTTGGAGGACGACAACCATTATGCACTTTTGGAGTTTTATCTATAATTTGCACAATAGAAATTTTTCGTCCTTTTTTTATTAAAGAAGTTAAAAAATTTAAATTCATACGACCTTTAATAGCTAAAATTAATCTTTGAATACGTAATTGTTTACAACGAAGTACCATATGTTGAGCTACAGAACGAGAAGCAAACCGAGTTTTTTTACGAGAACCTCCAAATCCGAGCATACCCGAAGAAAATCCAAAAATCGTATTTCCTTTTCTATCTGTAAGCGTCATTATAGTATTATTTAATGTTGTTTGAACATGAAGTATTCCTATTGGTAATGCAACTGCTGTTTTGTTGCTACGATTTCCTGTTGTTTTCATAATTAGATATTTATCTTCTTTTGAAGCACCTTTGGTTGGAATGTGCTCCGAATGTAAAGAAATAAAAAGAATTTTAAACTTTTTTGAAATAAAAAAATTCTTTCGGCGAATATAGAGAATAATTTTCTCCTAACAGAAAGAGCAAAAAAATAAATCATAATATCTCTTTTTCCTAATAATTTTTTTTTTTCAAGTTCTTCCACGTCTTCTAAGAGATAAGCATCTGTAGAATTTTTTAAAAGAGCTAATCCCATCATGGAATTATGTTTTAAATATTTAATAAAATTTGTCACCTCTTCCAGAGATGAAAGACCTAAAAAAAGAGTGGGACCCTGTCGTAGAAAAAAGTTATCTTTAATAAAATTTTGAATTTTTATATTAGGAAATTCATTTTTTATTTTATCCGCATTTTTCACTTCAGTTTTTGCTAATATTAAAACATATGGCTGCCTATTGGAGCTCCTGCTCCTCTCGCTGCAGGCTGCATTAGCGTATTGTTTTTTTTCTTTTAATGCCTTTTTACTCATTTTAGATTTTTTTTATTTTAGGAACCATGGATTTCTAGTTTCTAAATATCGAAATTCTTGACTCATTTCTAAAGGTTCAACTATGACACGAGTTTTTGAAAGATCATATCGTACTTCAAAATACCCACTTAAAGGAAAATCTTTTCTTAAAGGATAACCTTCAAATCCATAATCTGTTAAAATACGTCGTAAATCTGGATGATGAGAAAAAAATACTCCGTACATGTCCCAAACTTCACGTTCAAAATACCCTGCGGAAGGATAAATATTTGTAACAGAAGGCACTGGAGATAATTCATCTACTTTTACTTTTACTCTAATACGTTGTCCATAATGAATACTCAATAATTGATAAACAATTTCAAATCTTTTTAAACGAGAAGGATAATCTACACCAGCAATATCTATTAACATTTCACATTCAGCAAATTCAGTATCTCTTAAAAAGTGAAAAAAAGAATCTATCACGGTTTCATTCGATACTGTTATAGACCATTCACCTTTTTGATATTCCACACATTCTATCCATTTAGGTACCATCGCTACAATATGTTCTACTGCCCCATTAATTAAAAAAGAATTCATTATCCCTTACGGGAGTCGAACCCGTGTTGTTGCCGTGAAAAGGCAATGTCCTAGGCCTCTAGACGAAAGGGACAAAGAGAACTCATTTTAAATTAAAAAAATTACCAACTCGCTTTTGTTACACCTGGAATAAGTCCACAGGCAGCTAGTTCACGAAATTTAATACGAGATATTTTAAAACGTTTCAGTATACCATGTGCTCGACCTGTAAGAATACATCTATTTTTTATTTGAGTAATGGAACTACGACGTGGCAATTTAGTTAATAATTTTAAGATTTCTTTTTTTTTTTCTGATGATATTTTTTCCCGAAAAAGTGCTTTATAGGAAATTTTTCTTAACTCGTATTCTTGAAAACTAATTCTTTTTTCTTTATCTTTTATTAATTTCATCTCCGTAAATATTTACATAATGTTTAATTTTTATAAGAATTTGAACTTGAGGCGCAAAGCTTCCATTTTTTAAATTTTCTAACAGAATGTTCGGTGTACCTGTTAAAAAAATGGATCTTTTTTTACGTGTCCATACAAATTGTTCACGAGATTTCTTATCTATATGAGGAGAACGTAATACTGTGTAAAGAGTACGTTTTCTAGGAAGAAATATTTTAGCGGAATCAGTAGAATTTTTTATGCAAGCACATGCTTTTTCCAAACTTTTTGCATCAAATGAAAAAAGTTGAAGCTGAATGCTTGTAAATCGCTGTGTTTTTTTGCCAGGCATTTATTTTTTATTTCTATTATCAATAAAATTAAAAACAAATTTTTGTTCTAATTTATATTTTTTTATTAAAATGACAGGATTTGAACCTGTAGTTTTTCTATGTAAATCATTTTAAGAAAGTGAACAAGATCTTTTAGGAACACTACTGAGGTTTTGCTCTTAAATATTTAGTAAGTGGCTTACGGATGCATGCATAGGATTAAGAAAAATATCAGGATAAATTCCCATAAAAATAATTCCAATTACAAAAGGAGTCATTATAGCGACTTCACGACGATTTAAATCACTCCATTGAAATGTTTTTGAATAATGAGATTTTAAATTACCAAAAACTACTCGATTATATAACCAAATAGAATATGCAGCACCTAATACCATACCAATAGACGCTAAAATAGCGGTAGAAATATTATTTTGAAAAGCTCCCACTAAGATTAAAAATTCTCCGACAAAACTGCTTGTGCCTGGAAAACTTAATCCTGCTAAGGTAAATATAAGAAAGAAAATCGCAAAAAGAGGCATAGTATGAACGGAGCCTCCATAATATTTAAGTAAACGTGTTTTATGTCTTTCATATAATACACCTACGCAAAGAAATAGTGCAGAAGAAACTAAACCATGGCTTAACATTAAAAAAATACTACCTTCAATTCCTTGCACATTTTGACTAAATAAACCAATAGTAACAAAATTCATATGTGCTACAGAAGAGTATGCAATAATCTTTTTCAAATCAATTTGACGCAAAGTGGTTAATGATGTATATAATATAGCAATTACACTCATAGTATAAACTAAAGGTGTAAAATAAATACTTGCCATTGGAAAAAGAGTTATTGAAAAACGTAATAAGCCATATGTACCTAGTTTTAATAAAATACCCGCAAGAAGAACAGATCCTGCGGTAGGTGCCTCCACATGCGCTTCTGGTAGCCAAATATGAACTGGCACCATAGGCACTTTTACAGCAAAAGATGCAAAAAAAGCAAGCCAACAAATTAATTGAACTTTTTCACTAATTTCTGTGGTCTGAAGAACTAAAAAATCTGTAGTACCTATTTCAAAATGTAAAAATAATATACCTAATAACATAAAAACAGAACCGAATAGTGTATAAATAAAAAACTGATAAGCTGCTCTAATTTTTCTTTCTCGTGAACCCCACACACCAATAATTAAAAACATTGGTATTAATACACTTTCAAAGAAAATATAAAATAAAAGAAGGTCCAATAAACAAAATACTGAAATTAATAAGCTTTCCATCGCCAAGAAAGCTATAAAATAAGCTTTACGATAATGATGAATATTTGACCAGCTCACTAATAAACAAACAGGAATCAAAAATGTTGTTAAAAGAATAAAAAACAAAGAAATACCGTCAACACCTACAAAAAAAGTAAAAGGAAAAATATCAATTTTCTGCAGAAATTGAAAATCCGCTGTCAAATTTTGAAAACCTACCCAAAGAAATAGAGATACTAACCATGTAATACAAGAAAACCAAAAAGCTCCTAATCTAATCCAACGAATTTTTGATTCCGGAATAAAACTTAAAAATATTGCACCTAGTATGGGAAAAAGCCATACAAATAAAAGTAATTTTGAGTTCATTTAAATATGAATAATAAAAAAATTTTGAGCCTAGATCTTTAAAGCTTCTATTTGCTTCCGAAATGCTTGATATTTTTTACTTCTATATAATTATCTGGCTCGAGGATATTAGCTATTGAGCAGGAAATGTTAAAAACAAAATGGTCCGCCAATAATATGTATTCATACTATCTACACCCATAATAAACATTAAAACTGCAGTTAATCCATTGAATTGTGGATAAGAAAATAAAAAAGAAATATCACTTTTATATTTCTTTTTTATTTTAATTTTTGCTTCGCAATTGAAAAATTACAAAAGGTAGATAAAGTCATCTAAAAAATATAATGAAAATAGTAAAATACCCAGTATTATATTTAATACTATTTGATTAATATATATGCCCGTTGATTAAAAAAAGTTAAAAGTGTTTTTTACAGAAATAAAAATAAAAGAACTAGAAATTCTATATTCTATTTTTAAAGTTATAGATATTTGCTGAGCATTATCTTGAATAGTTTGGAAAAGATATAGCGACAATCCTATCATGTAGAATATAAGTAATAACCGTAAAAATCTACTATAATCTTTAAAAGAAATCCAAATACAGAAAATCACTATAAATAATAGTGATATATAAAATAGTATAAACATTTTTTTACTCTTTTAATCAACTTGGAGACGATTGGAATCGAACCAATAACATTATGCTTGCAAAGCATACGTTCTACCATTGAACTACGCCCCCCCCCCCCGCTTATTTCTCGTTTACGGAATTCGCTGCACATTTCTTGAAGGGTCAGGCATCAGGCATTGCTGTTTCTGTCAGCAAAACTAAACTAAAAATAAAAAGAAACTTTGAAAAAGACTACGTCTCCCAATGTGATTAGTACACGGAGTTAGATATTTTTAGACAACTCGAATTCGGCGTGGTTTCGGGTCTTTTTTTTGAAAAAATTAAAAATTAATTTTTACATATCTTTTTTTCTCAAAGTTTCCTTATTTAAAAATTTTTTTTATTCGTTTTACAATTAAAACTTTTATTAAAATTAGTGTCAAGGTGACAGGATTTGAACCTGTGGCATTCTGTTCCCAAAACAGACACGCTACCTAGCTGCGTTACACCTTGAGAAAGTGAACAAGATCTTTTAGGAACCATACAAAGGCATTCTTTGGCAAGTTCCTGCAAGTTGCTCCAAAGAATGCCTTCCGATAAATACAGATTTAGTATACGTTTTTTTGCCAGGAAAGATTCGATCCTGGGGCTTGGAACTACAGGGTTTACTTACTTTCAGGGGTTTTGACAAAAAATAAGATGCTAAGAAAAGAAATTAAAGATAATGTGCTTTGTAGTTGAAAAGTAGATTCTGTTTGCATACTAATAAAAGTGGTAAAAGCTATTAACATAACAAAAGCATAATGATAAATGTATCCACTTTGAAAACGACTTAAAGTAGATCCAAATTTTTGAATAGTGTAAGAAATACCTAGTGGTCCTAACCATTCAAGAAACCCTTTATCAATAGTTTTGAAAGTTACATAATAACCAAAGGAAATGCAAGGTCCCACAATAAAATCATTATAAACTTTATCAAATAACCATCTTTTTAGCCAAAAAGAATAAATAGATCGTAAAAAGTCAGTAGCAGGATTGAAAAGAAGAAGTGAAAATATAAATGTTTGAACATTTTTATTATTTTGAAGCAAATGGGCAATTAAAGCACCAAAAAATGAAAAAACTAAAGGTACCATTTTAATGCTAATGGGTGTGGCAAACTCAGCTTCAAGTAGTCTTACATTATAAGGTTGTACAAACAGAGATTGGCTCCAAAAATCAGTGCCTAATCCAATCATCATATCTTTTGCTAAATAACCTACAAAAATGCTTCCAAAAGCTAATAATACTAAAGGAAGAGAAAGTAATAAATCACTTTCATGTATTTTTGCTAATGCAAAACGTTTTGCATTAGTAGAAGTAAGAAATGCACTTTGTAATAACTGAAATGAATAAGTGGATGTGAAAAGAACACTTAAAGAGCCAAGCCAATATGCAAAATGTGCGCTAACTGTATATTTGGCATAAGCCACTTCTAGAATCGCGTCTTTAGAATAAAATCCAGTAAGAAAAGGGATACCCACAAGAGAAAGAGAACCTATTAGCATCATAGTATATGTGAAAGGAAGAAGTTGTACAAGACCACCCATTCGTCGTAAATCTTGTTCATCAGAAAGAGCATGAATTACAGAGCCTGCACCTAAAAATAATAAAGCTTTAAAAAAAGCATGATTCATTAAATGGAAAACGCTAAGATCATAATGAGAAAGACCAGAAGCAAAAACCATGTATCCTAATTGACTACAAGTAGAATATGCAATAACTCGTTTTAAATCATTTTGAGCCGCTCCTGTGGTCGCAGCAAAAAAAGCAGTCATTGCACCAACTAAAGCAACTAAAAAAGAAGCATGAACACTTTGTTCAAATAAAGCAGAACATCTTGCAATTAAAAATACACCGGCAGTAACCATTGTAGCTGCATGAATTAAAGCAGAAACTGGAGTAGGACCTTCCATGGCATCAGGTAACCAAGTGTGTAACCCTAATTGAGCAGATTTTCCAATAGAACCCACAAATAGAAGAAGAGAAACAAAAGTAAAAAAATTTTCTGAGGTATTGCCCCAATAAGTCAGCGCAAGTAATACGCTAAAGTCTACACTTTGAAAAGTGTAAAAAATACCCATAATGGCTAAAGCTAAGCCAACATCTCCAACACGATTCATTAACATAGCTTTAATTGCGGATTTATTTGCTTGTAAACGAGTGAACCAAAAGTTGATTAATAAATAAGAAGCAAGTCCTACACCTTCCCAACCTAAAAACATTTGTACTAAATTTCCAGCAGTTACTAATATTAACATAAAAAAAGTAAAGATAGAAAGATACGACATAAATCGAGGTAAATGAGGGTCCGACCACATATAAGAAATAGAGTAAAGATGAACTAATGTACTAACAGAGGTAACTACAATTAACATAACAACAGTTAAAGGGTCAAAAAGAAATAACCAAGATACATCAAACATTTCAGATAAAATCCAAGCGCCCACAGGAATATAACAAAAACTTCCAGATAATGCAACTTCATAAAAAGCGATCCAACTAAATATTGTACAAATTGTAACAAATAATGTAGTAATAAAAGCAGCACCACGAAAACCTAACCAACGACCGAGAGCTCCCGCGCAAAAAGAACCTATTAACGGTAAAGCAATAATAGTACCATACATATTTATTCTATAATTTTTTAATCAGATTTTGTGTATATATAAGAACATGACATTGGAAGTTTTCTAGAAGCTAAAGCAAAAGCTTCTTCTGCTTTAGTTTTTGTGACTCCCTCAATTTCGTATATTAAATCTCCTACTTTTATTCGTGCCACCCAAAAATCAACGGATCCTTTTCCTTTTCCCATACGTACTAAAGGTTTAGTAGTAACAGGAAGGTCGGGGCAAGGGCGTACCCAAATTCGACCTTGTCGTTTTAAAAAACGAGTCATTGCACGTCGACCAGCCTCTAACGCTTGAGCAGGAAGACGAACAGCTTCTAAACTTTTAAGACCAAAAGATCCAAAAGAACATTCACTTTTTGTTGTAACACCTGAGAAACCTTTTGATTTTCTTTTTAAAGCTTTTTGATATTTTCTATATTTTGTTTTCATGCGCTGTGCTCTTTTTATTTGGAGGACTGCCCGTTAATTCCACCATCTATAATGATGAAAAGATCTATTTGCATCTGCTAATTGATGAAGCTTTTCTCGTTTTTTTCGAGGTCCCCCTTTTTTTTGTAGGGCTAATGCAATTTCAATAGCAATAGAATGTTGAAATTTACTTTTTAATATTCTTTTTTTTTGATTTTTCAAAGATAATTTGGCTGCTTCCAAAATCCACTGAATAGCTAATCTGAAACTTCGTTTTTTAGAAACATAACTAGGTACTAAAAAAGTTTTTCCAGCGACACGCACTTTTCGAACTTCAAGAATAGGTTGTACATTTCGTAAAGCTACATGAAGTAATTTACTTTCTATTTTTTTTGTAGCTGGTCCAGAAGAGCTTCTAACATAACCAAAAAGAAATAGAAGAATCAGAGCTTCTTGTAAAAAACGATATCCTCGTGATTTTTTTCCGTGCAAAAACATTATTATTTTTTTTTCAATTTAGTTCCATATTTTGATCGAGATTTTGTTCGTCCTTGTAATGCTCGAAAATCTAAACAACCTCTAATAAGATGATATTTAACACCAGGAAGATCTTTAACTCGACCACCTCTAACCAAAACCGCAGAATGTTGTTGCAAATTATGACCCTCTCCTGGAATATATGCAATAACTTCTTTTTTATTTGATAAACGAACTTTTGCAACTTTTCTTAATGCAGAATTTGGTTTCTTTGGAGTCCGTGTATATACACGAAGGCAAACTCCACGTTTTTGAGGAGCAAAGTCCAATGCAGGTGCTTTTCTTTTTTTTCTCTTTAACTTACGAGCTTTTTTTTTTATAATTTGTCCAATAGAAGCAGCCATGAATTTTTTAGTTTTTCATTATATAATATATATTAATGTCCTTGAAGAAACGCATAATGAAGTTCTTCAAGAAATAAATTAGTCCAAGATGAGAGAATTGGATAAGTTATTGAAGAAATTTTAGTTTCTTCTTTATCAAGAAGAAGCGCAATTATAGGAATTCCTTTTTTGTATGCTTCGCGTAAAGGTTTTTCTTCGACCCCAAAAAGAATAATAAGAGAAGGACAAGGATCCCGGAGCCCTCTATATTTTAAATCTGATTTAAAATCTGATTTAAAAAAGTTCAAATCTTCTTTTTTTGTACTTTTTAATCGAATAATATTTTTACTGATTTGAGCTGAATTTGTTAAAATACCTCCTATCCAACGTTCAGTTACAAAACTTTGATTACAACGCTTTGATATTTCTTCTATTTTTTTTGAAGGTGCAGAACCAGAACTTACAAAAAGAACGGAACCTCCTTTTTTTACTATAGAATATACTATATTGCAAGCTTGTCGCATTCTTAAGAAGCTTTCGCTAGTCATGGGGGTTGCCCTTTTTCGCCAAAATAAATCCTTGTTCATATAATTTACTTCCATTTTAGACATAAAAAGAAATATAAAAAAAAAGTAAAACTACTACAAAAAGAAGAATTAACCCAGTAGTTTTCGGCCATTTAAGATGTATTTCTGAATATTTATCATTTTCTATCATTATATGATGAATACCATTAATAATGTGATAACTCAGTGCAAAAAGAATGGTTAATTCTACAAAAGAGAAAAGTTTACTGTCTTCTAATGTTAAAAAAAAGGAAAATAACTCATAACTTCTTGTGGCGTGAAATGAATAAATAATGGAAAATAAAAAAAAAGTAAATAAACTAATAACCAAGACAGAACCGGAAATTCGATGGAACAAAGAAAACATTGAATTCCACTGAGGTTGATATACACTTACATGAGGAGACAGTGGTCTTACTATAATTTTTTTCATATTTATTATTTTTTTAGTATTAATAATAACATACCCAAACTTTAACACCAAAAGTGCCATAAGAGGTAGAAATCGATTGTGAAGAATATTCTATTTTTTCAGAAAATGTATGCAATGAGGTAGATCCCCATTGAAATTTTTTTTTTCTAGTTCTTTCAGATCCTTTGAATCTTCCCACACAAGAAACTCGTATACCTTTAATAAAATCAGAAGCTTCGTTTATGGTACGTAAAAATAATAGAGAAGGCAAACTCATCATTTTCTTTCGTTTAATTGCTTGAGTTAAAAGATTAGCAAGAAATAATGCACTTTTATATTCATTTTTAATTTGGTAACATTGAATAGAAAATGATGTAGTATTGCTACTTTTTTTTAAAATTTTACTAATATCATAACTTTTTTTTTTAAGACGTTTCAGGAATAAATGCCCATGACTAAAGATACGAAGTTTTAGCTCTTTCGGAGAAGAAGAAAGAAATATTTTAGCGGAAGCGGAAGGAAAACAGCCTTTCAATCTTTTTTCTATATATGAACGAATCATAAAATCTTGACTCAGTAAATGACTATAATATTTATCATGATACCAACAAGATTCATGCTGTTGATAAGGAGCTGCAGTTCGAAGAGCCTGAGGATTACTTTTTTGACCCATTATTTAATTTAAATTTAATTTTTCGGGAAAAACGGGAATTGAACCCGCAACCACTGGCGTGACAGGCCAGCACTCTAACCTATTGAGCTATTTCCCCATGTCCAAGCAAATGTGCTACCATAGTTTCGCGCAGTTTTCCCGCTTTAGAAATTGCAGGCGCTCGTCGGAAGCTACCGAATGGGGAAACTTTTCGTAATTTATTTATTTTATAAATAAAGTATATTTTATTTATAAAATAATATAAATCTTTTTGCTTCAATCGGAAGAGGCAATTGAATTTTTGCAGGAGCATGAAGAAAAATGGTAGAACCTGTAATGTAAGAAGTTTCTAAATGAGAAACTTTTTTTCTTTTTACAATTTTTGCTTCTCTCAAAAAATCATCAAGTACTGTATTTTTATTTTTTAATAAAAGAAAAAATAATCTTTTTAAAGAACTGGAGGATCTTTCAAAAATAATATTAGTAAATAATTTAAAAGAGTTTAATTTTATTAAATGATCTAATAAATTGTTTTTTTTTAAATAGGTGGAAGCTTCAGATTCTTCAAAAAAATTTTTCTTTTTAAAATCAGTCCGATATTTTGAATTCTCCAAAAGAGAGCTCCACATTAACGAAAACATATCAGGAGATAGAGAAATAATATCTCCATTTTTTAAAATAGTTCCAGGATATGTCACTAATTGATTATTAACAAATATTTTTTCATGAAGAATCCATTGGCGTGCCATATTAGAAGAAGAAGCAAAACGTGCTTGACAAATTACTCTATCTAATCTACGTTCTAAATTTAAGAAAAAAGATGTAACTTTAGGTTTATTTTTTTTAGAGATAATATTTTTCCATTGAGGGATAGAAAGTTTTCCATAGATAGCTTCTAGAGCTTTCTTTGTTTGAAGACGTTTTCCAAAACTAGATAGAGGTCTTTTAAGTTGATTTTTTCTTCTCTTCTTTATTGAATTTTGGAAAAAAATAAGTTCTTTATTTTTTAATTTTGATGCTTTTACGTGTTTTAACAAAAAAGAGGAAATACGTTTCATTTTAGATTTTTATAATTTTTTTGACCCTTATTGCTTGCTGCTTGCTTGGTGGAATGGTAGACACGACAGATTTAAAATCTGTTCCCAATATACAGGGATGTTGGTTCAAGTCCAATAGCAAGTAGTTCTTTCAAAGAAAACCGGACGACACGAAAATGGGCCCAAGCAGATTTGAACTACTGACAATACGCTTATCAGGCGTATACTCTAACCAACTGAGTTATAGGCCCTTGGGTGCGGTAGGACTTGAACCTACGACCACCAGATTAAAAGTCCGATGCTCTACCGGCTGAGCTACGCATCCATCTTTTCTTTCTTAAAAAAAAAAAATTCGAAAAAATAAAAAATGTAATTTTAATACTCTTTATTTAAGGTGAGGATGACTTAATCGGTTAAAGTGTCAGACTGTGACTCTGAAAATACGGGTTCAAATCCCGTTCTTCGCCAGGTTAAAGCCAAAATTAAATTAAATTAATAAAAAAATGAGTTTATCTGCAGCAAAACATCCTTATCATTTAGTAGATCCTAGTCCATGGCCATTAGTGGCCTCTTTAGGTGCCTTTACTACAACAGTTGGTGGAGTTATGTATATGCATGCATATTCTGGTGGAGGCTTAATGTTAAGCACAGGGTTTCTCCTTATTCTTTATACAATGTTTGTCTGGTGGCGTGATGTTTATCGTGAATCTACATTAGAAGGATATCATACAAGTTTGGTTCAATGGGGTCTTCGTTATGGAATGATTTTATTTATTGTATCAGAAATTATGTTTTTCTTAGCGTTTTTCTGGGCTTTCTTTCATTCTAGCTTGGCTCCTACCATTGAAATAGGTGCTGTGTGGCCTCCTAAAGGTTTACCTGTATTAAGCGCTTGGGAAGTTCCTTTTTTAAATACAATCATTTTATTATCTTCTGGTGCTTCCGTAACATGGGCACATCATGCAATATTAGCATCAAAACGTTCAGAAGCTTTAATTAGTTTAATGTTAACTATAGCGTTAGCAATTTTATTTACATTCTTTCAAGGAATGGAATATATAGAAGCACCTTTTACAATTTCTGATGGTATTTATGGTTCAACTTTTTTCTTAGCTACAGGATTCCATGGATTCCATGTAATTATAGGAACAATCTTCCTTATTATATGTACACTACGTTTAAAAGAAAACCATTTTTCAAGAAAACATCATTTCGGTTTTGAAGCTGCCGCATGGTATTGGCATTTTGTAGACGTAGTTTGGTTATTTCTTTTTGTTTCTATTTATTGGTGGGGCGGTGCTTAAAGAAATTACTAGAAACGCACATAAAATTCAAAAAATAAATTTTTTCTATTAAAATTCGAAGACTTTTTATTAATTTAGTTTTTTCGTAAATATTTTTATTTACGACGTGTTTGTGTATAGTAAAAAAAGGAATGCCTATGCGCTTATGAAACGCTCAGAGGGACCCATTGCTTCAGCAAATTCTTACTTTGCGCGACGATGGCTTTTTTCAACAAACCATAAGGATATCGGAACATTATATTTAATTTTCGCAGCTTTCTCCGGTATTCTAGGAACTTGTTTTTCGGTTTTAATTCGTATGGAATTAGCAGCGCCGGGAAATCAAATATTTGAAGGAAATCATCAACTTTATAATGTGTTTATTACTGCTCATGCATTCCTTATGATTTTCTTTATGGTGATGCCTGCATTAATTGGAGGATTTGGTAATTGGTTTCTTCCTTTAATGATCGCAGCACCAGATATGGCTTTTCCAAGACTAAATAATATTAGTTTTTGGCTATTACCACCGTCTCTTTTACTTCTTTTAAGCTCTGCTTTAGTTGAAGTAGGCGCAGGTACTGGTTGGACAGTATATCCACCATTGAGCCATATTACAAGTCATTCAGGAGGATCCGTGGATTTAGCTATTTTTAGTTTACATCTTTCGGGTGCTAGTAGTATTTTAGGTGCAATTAATTTTATTACAACTGTATTTAATATGCGAGGACCTGGAATTACCATGAATCGTTTACCCCTATTTGTATGGGCCGTATTAATTACAGCGTTTTTACTTCTTCTGTCATTACCTGTTTTCGCAGGAGCAATTACAATGCTATTAACTGATAGAAATTTCAATACTTCTTTTTTTGACCCAGCGGGAGGTGGTGACCCTGTATTATACCAACATTTATTTTGGTTTTTTGGTCACCCAGAAGTTTATATCTTAATTTTACCAGGATTTGGTATTATTAGTCACGTAATTTCAACCTTCTCTCGTAAACCTGTATTTGGTTATTTAGGTATGGTTTACGCTATGCTTAGTATTGGAATTCTTGGATTTATTGTTTGGGCTTACAGAATGTGGTTGGGCCCCCTTCAATGGCTTCTTCAGGCGCTGTGCTCGCTGTGCTCTGAGGTGATTGATAAACTTTGCTATATGCTGGAACACCCTTAGAGCTTTTCGTCCAACTGAATGGAAAAATCGAAAAGATTGGGCAATCAGCAGGAAACTTTCTATTATATTAAACACTATGTTTACATTATATTTGAAATATTAGAAAAAGAATACTTTTTTACATGAATACCTATTTTAATTTTCAAATAAAACAGAAAGGATCCTCAGAGACTTTACGCAAAGAAACTTTTCAAATCAAATTAAAAGTTTATGATAAAGTCCGTCTTTCTTTGAAAAAAGAAAGAGATTAAAAAAAAATGCACCATATGTACACCGTTGGTTTAGATGTAGATACACGCGCATATTTCACAGCAGCTACTATGATTATTGCAGTACCTACAGGTATTAAAATTTTCAGTTGGTTAGCTACAATGTGGGCGGGAAGTATTGAATTACCGACTCCAATGCTTTTCGCAGTTGGATTTATTTTCCTTTTCACTGTGGGAGGTGTTACTGGAGTTATTTTAGCTAACTCTGGGCTTGACATTGCTTTACATGATAAACTGAATATTTTATACTAATGATATATAATAATTTTTATTTTTGGGTTGGTTTAATGGATGGTGATGGAAGTATTCAGGTAAATCATTGGCGAAAAAAGTGTCTTCAATTTCGTTTCGTAATAAAACTTAAAGATACTTTTTTGAATCATCAAATGTTAACTCAATTCTGCCAATGCCTTATGGGTGGCCGTATTACAAATTCTTCAAAAGGATTTATTGTATGGGTAGTAAATGATAAAAAAACTATTTTACGGCTTGCAAATTTATTAGATAAATTTCCTCCTCTTACAAAGCGGCTCCAGTGTCAACTAGAATTTTTAAAAGAAAATCTTCAAAGAAATAATATAGATTGGTACTTGATGAATAGAAATTCAAAATATAATAAAACAGACCTTGATAAAACAGATCCTGAATTAAACCCTTATTGGATTTCTGGATTTATTGAAGCGCTACCCTGTTGTTTTACAATTCGTAAGGCAAATAATCATTCATTTAGTATTAGTCTTCCCAACGAAGGAGGAAGAGTTCTTCTTGAAAAAATTAGAGATTATTTTGGCTGCCCCTCTTCAAATAAAATTCATAAAAAAAAAACCTTTTATGTTTTAGAAATTTATCGTAAAGAAATTTTATTTTCCATTATAAATCATTTAACCCAAAAAGCGCCTCTTCTTGGAGAAAAAAAAATTAGTTTTAAATATTTTCAAAGTGTCATGTTGTCACATCACTGTGGAAATTCATTTCCGGTAAGTTAACAAATAAATTAACTTGCTAACGGTGAAATCTTGATAATACTCTATAAGCAAAAGGGTTATATACTACAAGTTATCAAGACAATACCGTGGAAACCAAAATAATGTAATATATATTATGAGTAGGATCCGTAGAGACTATACGTGGTGACCTGATATTGATTAAGTTCAATAAGGGGAAGATAGAGTCCGATCCTTACCGCGAGGTAAGTTAAACAATTTTGACTTATTATGTAGTAGCCCATTTTCATTATGTGTTATCAATGGGTGCTGTGTTTGCAATGTTCGCAGGGTTTTATTATTGGATAGGAAAAATTTCAGGACGTCAATATCCTGAAACTTTAGGTCAAATTCATTTTTGGATCACTTTCATTGGTGTAAATTTAACTTTCTTTCCTATGCATTTTTTAGGTCTTGCCGGTATGCCTAGACGAATTCCAGATTATCCTGATGCTTACGCAGGTTGGAATGCTGTTTCTAGTTATGGGTCATATCTTTCTTTGATTGGAGCTTTATTCTTCTTTTATGTAATATATCGAACTTTAACTGGTGATGAAATTGCAACACGTAATCCTTGGCTGCCTCAAGCAGAAACTGAACCTACCTTTGGAAGTTTAGAATGGCTTCTTCCATCACCACCAAGTTTCCATACTTTTGAAGAATTACCAATAGTAAAAGATACCATTAAATAATTTCAGTATTTTTTAATACGAAAAAAGTAGAAGAAATATTTTTGTATAAATGTATTTAATTAGAATTTAAAAAAGCAACCGGAAAGCATCTTCAGTAGCTCAGAGGTAGAGCAAATGGCTGTTAACCATTGGGTCGTTGGTTCAATTCCAACCTGGGGAGGGGGGAGGGGGTAGGGGGAAGGGGTAGATATTTGTAAAGTCATTATTTATTAACGTGTTAACTGTAAACCAGAGTGTCAGGTAGGAGCACCTGCCTCTAGGCTAAACCTTTTAGTGTGTTTGGAAAGATTTGAACTTTCAACTTTCAGATTCGAAGTCTGACACTCTATCCTATTGAGCTACAAACACTAAAAATTTTTTTAAGACCCGATTTTTGTAATATTTAACAAATTAGACAAAAATAAAAAGTGATAACAAGAAGCGTAAGTTTTATGGATGCTCCTCGACCTTGGGCTATGGGATTTCAAGATCCTGCGACCCCTATTATGCAAGGAATCATCGATCTACATCATGATATTTTCTTTTGTGTGCCATAAAAATATTTTTCTAATGTTTTCTTTTTGATTCCTGCCAGAAAAGGAAAAGCTCAAAAAAAAACTAAAACTTTTTAGTAAAGAATTTATAAAAAGAGAATTCCGTCAAGAAAAATATTTTTATGGAATTATTTGGATCCACTTTAGTAAAGCTTTTTATTTAGTTTTTATAAAAATTTTAAAACCGGTCTTGAATAGTGGAAAGGAAAAAGCATTATTGATACGGCAAAAACAAACATAAAAAGATCATTAAATATTGTTTATAAACCGCCTCGACTTTCTTACTGTCTGGAATGCGAAAACGAAAAAAAAAGGTATCATATAGAAAAAATTGATGAAAATTTTAATACTTCTTTTTGGATAAATAAGAGGAAAAATTTAATTCAATTTTTATCTTGGAAATTAAAAAATGCATCATATATATTTCATGGTCGTTTATTTAAGAGGAATCAAGGTCCATACAAAGAAATATTAGAAAAAGAATATTTCTTTTTTCGAGAAAATTGGATGCCGCGATTTTTTTGCATAAGTGATCCACATTTTTCCCTAAATTCTTCTTTATTTCTTTCCGTGGTCACTGCAATTTCTGCATTATCAGATCCTTTAGATATTTGGATAGAAAAATCGTTCGGAAATGAAAAATTTTTTTATTCACGTTTTATGGATCAATGTATTGTAGCATGTTTTTCAGACGCTGATTTTTTAAATTCAAAATTTGAAAAAATATCACAAAAATCTTGTTGGAAATTTTCTAAATGTTTTTCCACTGTTCCTTTTTTGGGTGGCACGCTAATTCACTCTTCAACAAGGAAACCCATTGAATCTAATGAGCTAAAAAGTATTAATAATATTAACAGTTCTTGGAAATGGAAAATTTCATGGAATGTTCTTATAAGGTTTTGTCAAAATGAAAGATATTTTCATCAAAATTCTGCAAAACCTACGGCTGTGCCCTACCTTGTTCCACGAACTCATGAAGAGATTTTGGCTCATTATAAAAAATTAATTTTTCTTTTTTATCTTTATTACAATCCTATGCAAGATCACCAAGCATTCAATTGTTTAGTAGATGGTTTAAAGGAATCATGTATATTGACATTGGCCCTTAAATATAAAATGAAAAGTAGAACTAAAATAATTCAAAAACTTTTTCCTCAAAAGCTGTAGGAGTTTTTCTCACATACAGTTTTTTAGGGAAGTAAAAAAAAGAATTTTTTACTTACCCTCCTTTTAACCGCAGTAACATTTTTTGTTATCTGGATGTTAGCACGTATTCTTTTTCATTTTAACGAGAAAAAAAATCCAATTCCAAATTATTATCTAGTTCATGGTTCTACATTAGAAATTGTATGGACTCTAATTCCAAGTTTTATTTTAATGTTAATTGCTTTACCTTCATTTGCATTACTTTATTCTACAGATGAAATCGTAGATCCTGCAGTAACAATTAAAGTAATAGGTCATCAATGGTATTGGAGTTATGAATACTCAGATTATTTATCTGATGAGCAAGATTCTAATATTTTGTTTGATAGTTATATGGTGCCAGAAGATGAACTAGAATTAGGAGATCTTCGATTATTAGAAGTGGATAATCGAGTAGTTATCCCTGCAAAAACTCATGTACGTTTTATTATTACTGCTGCGGATGTTCTTCACAGTTGGGCAGTTCCTTCATTAGGAGTAAAATGTGATGCAATTCCAGGTCGATTAAATCAAACTTCTCTTTTTGTGCAACGAGAAGGAATTTATTATGGCCAATGTAGTGAAATTTGTGGAATTAATCATGCTTTTATGCCTATTGTAGTAGAAGCTGTATCTGTAGAAGATTATATTTCTTGGGTAAGTCAAAAATTATTTAAAATTAACAAGAGATAAGAAGTAGACGCGAATAAACCCGAAATGTTTGAGTTTTTTTTTCTGTGTGAATACAACTCGTTTGGTGGAATGGTAGACGCGGTAGATTCAAAATCTATTTTTTTTTATAAAAAATATCGGTTCAAGTCCGATAACGAGTATTCTGGAATTTTTTTATAAAACAGAATGTCAAATTGCTTATTTTTATTACAATCGCGAATATAGATTAAAGGCCAAATCATCTGCCTTCCAAGCAGAAAATATGGGTTCGAGTCCCATTATCCGCAAGAAAACCCATGACTTTTGGACGCATTTTGGAGTATAGCCAAGCGGTAAGGCATCGATTTTTGGTATCGATATGCAGAGGTTCGAATCCTTTTACTCCAGAAAATTATAAAGAATTTTTTTAAGAAAGAAAAATAAAATTGGGCAATTAACTCAGTTGGTAGAGTATCTCGCTTACAACGAGAAAGTCAGCGGTTCGAGTCCGTTCTTGCTCAGAACGCCATTATATGTTTTGCAGTACATTTCGGATGAGTGTCTGAGTGGTTAAAGGTATCAGTCTTGAAAACTGACATATTCTATGAATATCGTGGGTTCGAATCCTACCTCATCCGTACATAAAAAATACATGCTTGGATAGCTCAGTTGGTAGAGCAAAGGACTGAAAATCCTTGTGTCAGTGGTTCAAATCCACTTTCAGGCAGTATAGAGAATTTTTTACAAACTTTAAACTACTTATTAAAACAAAAACTGTTTTAATAAGTAGTTTCCCTTAATGCCTAAAAAAATATATACATGACTCGTTCAATTTGGAAAGGTCCTTTTGTCGATGTGAGCTTAATTGAAAACTCAACTAAAAAATTTTGTTGGTCGCGTCGTTCTACAATTTTACCAGATTTTTTAGGAAAAACTTTTCAAGTAACCACAGGGCAACGTTTTGTAAAAGTGCATGTTAATGAAGAAATGATAGGTCATAAATTTGGTGAATTTGCAAGTACACGGAAATTTGCTAAAAAAGAACTAAAAAAAAAGAAAAAATAAGAACGGGAGAAAAGGGATTCGAACCCCTATCCTTTGGTTTTGGAGACCACTGTTCTACCATTAGAACTATTCTCCCTTCTACAAATTTTTCGTTGTAAGCGCAGCCTTATTAGAAATTAAAAAAAATGAAAGGATCTACAACTTGGCGTCTTTTGCGTTATACTACAATTGCATTATTAATACTTAGTTTTTTTCTAACAGTTGAAAAATTAGTGTCTTTATATTTCTCAATAGTTTCACTTCATAGTTATTTAGGAATTCATGAAATTTTGGAAGATTATATACATCATGAATTCACTAGAAAATGTTGTATAGTAGGAATTCAGTTAATTTGTTTAAAAATAGTTCTTCTATCTTTTAATATTTAAAAATAAATAATAATAAAATGGGAAATTTAGTTTCTTCAATAGCTACATCCTCTTTAAAAAGACGTAATTCAATTTTACGAGAGCCTTTATTTAGTGTTGTTAATGATCATTTAATAGAATATCCAACACCAACAAATATTAGTTATTTTTGGGGGTTTGGTTCTTTAGCTGGAATTTGTTTAGTTATTCAAATTGCAACAGGAGTGTTCTTAGCAATGCATTATACTCCTCATGTAGATTTAGCATTTTTGAGTGTAGAACATATTATGCGTGATGTGTCTGGTGGATGGTTACTTCGCTATATGCATGCAAACGGAGCTAGTATGTTTTTTATTGTAGTTTATTTTCACCTTTTTCGAGCACTTTATTATGGAAGTTATGGAAGTCCACGTGAATTAACTTGGTCTCTTGGTGTAGCACTTCTTCTATTAATGATTATAACTGCATTTATTGGATATGTATTACCTTGGGGTCAAATGAGCTTTTGGGGTGCCACTGTTATTACAAGTTTAGCAAGTGCCATCCCTGTGGTTGGACAAGATATTGTTACTTGGCTTTGGGGAGGATTTTCTGTAGATAACGCCACATTAAATCGTTTTTTTAGCTTACACTTTTTGTTACCTTTTATTATTGCTGGAGCAAGTTTAGCTCACATTGCTGCTTTACATCAATATGGTTCTAATAATCCATTGGGCTGCCAATCGACAGTGGATAAAATTGCTTTTTATCCTTATGTATATGCAAAAGATTTAGTAGGTTGGTTAATTTTTGGATTATTTTTTTCTACTTTCTTATTTTATGCTCCTGACTTATTGGGGCACCCGGATAATTACATTCCTGCAAACCCAATGTCCACACCTGCACATATTGTGCCTGAGTGGTATTTTTTACCTGTTTATGCGATTCTTCGTTCTATTCCTAACAAATTAGGTGGTGTATTAGCTATTGCATTAGTTTTTGCATGCTTATTTGCACTTCCTTGGTTGGGTTCTTCTCCTATAAGAAGTTCTTCTTTTAGACCTATTAGTCGAAGAATTTATTGGTTTTTAGTTGCAGATTGCCTACTTCTAGGTTGGATTGGATGTCAACCTGTGGAACCTCCTTATGTTTTAATTGGACAACTGGCGAGTTTATTCTTTTTTTTCTATTTTTTAATTATTGTTCCTTTCTTAGCATATTGGGAACCTAAAGCAGCAGTTTCTTTTTCAAAGAACTAAACTTCTTTTCTTTAATCCTATTTTTTAACAAGATGTCACAAATTTTTCATTTTTTTTTAATAAATATATTTATAGCGGAAGAGGGATTTGAACCCCCGACACATGGATTATGATTCCATAGTTCTAACCACTGAACTATTCCGCCCAAAAAGTTTTTTCTTATTATAAAATGAATTGGATTCACTTTAAAAGGTAAATCGCGAATTTGTATAAATATTAAAACTTTTGAAAACTCTTAAAAAATGTAAAACTAGAAATTTCTAATACAAGTAATACGCTTTGTCGCAACATCTTTAATTTGTTTGAACAACGTTTTCAGATGTTGTTTCACAACCGTTTTCGGTTGTTATTTTTAATTAAAAATCTTCTATAATGTATTTACCCGAATTAAAAGAAAAAACTATTTTAATACCACCAACTAGTTCTTTTAGTTATGAAAAAATTCCTTATAATGGACTTTTCAACATTAGTTTTAAAACTTCCTTGGGTGCTTCTATTTATTTTTTTGCACCAGATTCTTTTCTTTTTTGCTCTGAAAAAAAATTTGCATTAGTACACGAAAAAAAAAAATTACAAAATAGTATTAGTAAAATCCAGACTCATTTAAAAGGAGTAGAAGAAGGTATTTGCATTTGTTTAGAATTAGTAAGTAAAACTTACTATGTGGAAGTAACTAGCACAGTGCTTGGAATGAGGAAGAGAAACACAGTGGATAGGGAAGATGAAAAATGTGGTAAAAAAATTAATCTTTATCTTGGAAAAAGTCACCCTATAGTTATTTATCTTCCAAGCCATATAAAAGTAAAGCAAGCTCTTCGAGGAGGACAAATCACAGGCACAGTAACTAAATCTACTCAACTTTTATTATATGGTGTCTCAAAGCAAGAAATCACTTATTTTGCCTCTTGGATCAAAAATTTACGTCCTGCAAACTGTTTTACTGGACGAGGTATTCGTTATAAAAACGAAAAAATATTTCTTAAACAAAAAAAAAGATAATGACATTTACATTAACTAGTTATGCAAGTAGTTCAAAACCAATACCAATTTTGCTTCAAAAAGTGTTTGGATTAGGAAAAAAAAATTCTATCCAGATTTGTCGTAGTATGGGACTTCATGAACGAATGTCTCCAAAAATGTCTTCTAAATTTATTTTAGATAGTTTACAAGAACGTTTAGAAACTTCTTTAGGTAATTCTCTGGGAGCACCCTTAATCAATAGAATTCATTTAAATAAAGAACGGTTAATCAAAATAAGCTCTTATAGAGGTTTTAGACATCATCGTGGACTTCCTGCAAGAGGACAACGTACACGTACAAATGCGCGTACTTGTAGAAAAAAAAAGTAAAAGGCTGGATAACATAATGGTAATGTATGGGACTGCAAATCCTAGAATGGTGGTTCAATTCCGCCTCTAGCCTTTTCGCCTGACAATTTCGTTATCCAGCTATAAAATAAAAGAAGAGCTAATAAAAACAAAATACTGCAATGTTCTGCGCCTAAAAGTGCCCAGCAGCATTTCCGGATGCTGCTGCAGAACGAAGTGCTGAAGTGCTACTGCAACCGGTTTCGTGTGGCACGCCAATGTGTATTGGCATTTTCAGATTGACTCTTCATATTGTAAAGATGCAGGCAGCTCCTATGCGCGCTTCCTATTTGGAGCAATTGCAGCCAGCAAGCAAGTTGCTTGCTGGCTCCTGCCAAAAAAATTCCTGTGACTTGTAGCAAAGCGTTTCAAAAAAGAGCTTCAAAAACGTTTTGCTACAAGAATTACATTTTTTTGTACTTACGTCCTTTGTTTGGAGCAACTTGCAACAAGTTGCTCCAAACAAAACCAATTAAAACCTTATAAAATAATGATTATTCTAAAAATTGTAGCTCTTGTCGTTCCTCTTCTTTTAGCTGTAGCTTTTTTAACCTTAGCAGAACGAAAAGTTATGGCATCTATGCAACGAAGAAAAGGACCGAATGTCGTGGGTATTTTTGGTATTTTACAACCAATTGCAGATGGTCTTAAATTAGTACAAAAGGAACCTCTTTTACCTAGTAGCGCGAATCGAGTTTTATTTTTTTTAGCCCCTGTTACTACTTTTCTTTTGAGTCTTATATCATGGGCAGTAATTCCTTTTGATTATGGATGTCTTCTTTCTGATCTTAATGTAGGAATTTTATATATTTTTGCGATTTCTTCTTTGGGAGTGTACGGTATTCTTATAGCAGGTTGGTCAAGTAACTCAAAATATGCTTTTTTAGGAGCACTTCGTTCTGCAGCACAAATGGTTTCTTATGAGGTTTCCATCGGATTAATTTTAATGCCTTTATTAATCGCAGTAGGGTCTTTAAATTTAACAGATATTGTATTAGCTCAAAAATCAATTTGGTTTGCTATTCCGTTGGCACCGTCTTTAGTAATGTTTTTTATTTCATCTTTAGCTGAAACAAATAGAGCTCCTTTTGATTTACCTGAAGCTGAAGCGGAGTTAGTTGCTGGTTATAACGTAGAATATTCTTCTATGGGATTTGCCCTTTTCTTTCTAGGTGAATATGCAAATATGATTTTAATGAGTAGTCTTTCTGCTCTTTTATTTTTGGGTGGTTGGCTTCCTTTAATAGATCTTACAATATTTCATTGGATACCTGGTGCTTTCTGGTTTAGTATTAAAACTTTATTTTTTTTATTTTCTTTTCTTTGGGTTCGAGCTGCCTTCCCACGTTATCGTTACGATCAATTAATGCGATTGGGTTGGAAGTCACTTCTTCCTTTTTCATTAGCTTGGGTTATCTTAGTTTCTGGCATATTATTTGCTTTTGATTTTTTATTTTAATACACTAACACTAAAAAAAAATGAATTTAGCTCTCTCTTTAACTTTCTCTATGACTCTTTTTCTTATAGGTGTTTGGGGTATGTTTTTAAATAGAAAGAATTTGTTAATTATGCTAATGTGCATTGAACTTATGTTATTAGGAGTTAATTTAAATCTTTTATTTTTTTCTCTTGCTTTAGATGATTTAATGGGACAAATATTTGCGTTGTTGGTACTTACAGTGGCTGCTGCAGAATCTGCTATAGGCCTTGCCATTTTAGTAGTATATTATCGTGTTCGTGGAACTATTGCAGTAGAATTTATTAACCTTATGAAAGGTTAATTTACAAATTTTAGAAAAACAAGACATATTATTTCAAAATCACTCACTTCCTTTCAAAAATTAAATAAAATATGAAGACATCCAAAAATCGAACAAAAGATCGTTTTAATTCTTCTCTTTTTTTTCAATGGCAAATTTTAGATAGTTGGTTAGGGAAAAAAAAACTTCAAGCACGTTTTATTCATCCAGTAAAAGGTGGTTTCCGCGTTGCTCTTCAAGGTAATATTGCGTTTCTTCCCCGCAGTAAAAGAAAAAAAAAAACAGGAAAAGGCAAAGGAACAATAGGACAAAAAAGCTACAGCTACATAGCAAGACATGGCTTTTTAGAATGGTTTCGTGTATTAAAATTTGATGAAAATAAACAAAATTTTGTTCTTGGCTTAAAATAGAGAAGTTGGGAGAAGCAGGATTCGAACCTACGTAGAAATAATTTCAACAGATTTACAGTCTGTCACTTTTAACCACTCAGTCATTCTCCCGTGTGTCTGTCTTATTATAAAATTATCAATTTTTGAGGAAGCCTAACGATGCTAGTAGTTCAATAGGATAGAGCATCAGACTACGAATCTGAAAGTTGAAAGTTCGAATCTTTCCTGGCATAACTATTAGGCCGCGCCATTTGCTCCCTCTTTCCTTTTAAAAAAAAGTCTGTGGCATATGAAAAACAAAGCGCAAAACCGATGGAAAACACATCTTTTAGAACTTAAATTTCGTACTTTTTATTCAGGATTCTCTTTTATTTTAGCTTTTTTATTCGCTTGGAAAGAATCAGATTTATTTCTGTTTCTTTTAACAACAATATCCGCGCCCTCTTATTTTGAACCTACATTTTTGTTTACCCATATGTCTGAAGCTTTTTCAGCACATTTACATACTTCTTTTTTATGGGCTTGGATTCTTTCTGTACCCATTTTTATTTATCAAGGGTGGGCGTTTCTTATACCAAGTTTTTATTTTAAAGAACGTGTAATTTTTAATAAAATTTTTCTTTTTCTTTTTTTAGGTGTAGAATTTGCGTATATTCTAACTTTTTACTTTTTACTTCCTTGGCTCTGGGATTTTTTTTTAAGTTTTGAAAGTGAAAAAGAACTTCTTCAAATATATTGTCAACCTAAAATTATGGAATATGTAAAAAATACAAGTCAAATTTTATTTTTTGCAGGCTGGTTTGGTACAATTCCAGCATTGATCAAATTGCAAATACATTGGAAATTATTAGACATTTATTATTTAAAATATTTTCGTCGTTTTGCATTTATTCTTTTTTCTTTACTGGCAGCTGCCATAGTACCCCCAGATTATTTTTTACAATTTTTTCTTATTTTTTTTTTCCAATTTAATTATGAAATAATTCTTTTTCTTTCCTTAAAAGAAATTTATAATAAAAGCTAAAGCTATGTGAATAAAATTTTTATTCTCGCATAGCTTTTAGAGCGCTTTGGAGAAGCCAAAAACTTTCTCCATTTCGACTCTCTTGTTAACTATAGGGTTTATTTATGAATGGATGAAAGGTGCGCTAGATTGGCATTAAACAATCTTATTTAAGTTATGACATGCATGTGCTCCGGATGTTGAGGACAACTTTTTTTTATATAGAAAGATTTAAAATATTTTTTTTTTAGTTTGGGGAAGTACTATCGCGGAAGTAGCTCAATGGTAGAGTACTGCCTTGCCAAGGCCGGGGTTGAGGGTTCAAATCCCTTTTTCCGCTTTCAGTCCTTTTCGACCATCTTGCAGCGGATATGATGGAATTGGCAGACATGCTAGACTTAGGATCTAGTGATTATTATCTTGGGGGTTCAAGTCCCTCTATCCGTATTTTTAAGCAGGAGCAATAGCAAGGACTTTAGCGGGATGGAGAAATGGTAACTCGTTAGGCTCATGCCCTAAAGATGGTTGTTCAAATCAACCTCCCGTTAATCTAAATAAAAAATGTATTAAAAATGGTTTATTTATTATTTGCATTTTTATCTGTAGTATTAATTTCTAAAAAAATTATTATTTTAAACGAAGAAGTTTTAGTTGCTTTAAGTTTTTTAACATTTCTTTTATTTGCTCGACAAAAAGCGGGTCCTTTATTTTTCGAATATTTCCGTTCTAAAAATGAATCACTTTTAGAATCTTTACAAACATTTACTTTATATCAACGTGATTTAGCAGAGCTTGCAAAAAAAAAATGTGAAGAAGAAAAAGAAATTGTAAATATTATTTCAAATTTAAATAATTCAATAAACTTTCTTCAAAAATCAAATCTTCTACAAAAAAAAATAAACAATGCACGTAAAGAAGAATTTTCTTCTATCCTTCAATCTATAAGTTCTTCTTCTCGTGAATGGAAAAATGAAGTGCCTCTAACAAGATTAGAAACATTTTTAACATTACTTTTAAATCAAAAACCACCTAAACAGTTTAATATTCTAAAAAGTAAATAAATAACACGTTGCTCGATTTCTTTAATTTGCAGTCCTTAAGGACATTAGAGTTTTTAAAAGTGTAATAAAAATAAAAAAATAATATGATTTCTGCACATTTTTCTGGTTTATTTGTACATGATTTAGTTGCTTTTATACCAGATCTTTTTTTATTAGTTGCCATTTTAATTTTATTAGTGGTAGGTTCCAGCATTTCTTTAAAAAGTGTTCATGAAAAAACAGTTTGGGCAAGTACTATACTTTGGTTATCTTTTTGGACTTTAATTCTTACATTAGTTTTAATGAAGGAAACCCCCTTTAGTCATGCTATATTATTCAATCATGCATTACTTTTGGATCCACTTAGTTTCGTTTTAAAAGTTTCTATTTTGGGTACATGTTTACTTCTTTTATCTCTCGCTGTAAATAAGCCGGAAAGTCATTCTTTTGAATTTCCTTTATTATTTCTTTTATCCGCATGGGGGATGGGATTAATGGCAGAATCTTATGATTTAATTAGTATGTACTTGTCGATTGAATTACAAAGCTTTTGTTTTTTTCTTCTAGCGGCGAGTAGAAGAAATTCAGAATTTTCAACAGAAGCAGGATTAAAATATTTTCTTTTAGGAGCGTTTTCTTCCGGATTATTTTTATTTGGTTCTTCTTTTATTTATGGATTTACAGGTCAAACCAGTTTAGAAGAATTAGCAAAAGCGACAGAATCTCTTTTTGCATTAGAATCTGTATACAATAATGAATCCAATGGTTTAATTATTGGAATTTTATTTCTTTCTGCAGGATTTCTATTCAAGAGTGGAGCAGCTCCTTTTCATATGTGGACTCCGGATGTTTATGAAGGATCTCCCACTACAGTAACTGCTCTTTTTTCTATTCTTCCAAAGATAGCCCTTTTCGGAATGTTTCTTCGCTTTTTCTTCCAAGGATTAAGCTCTTTATTTATTCAATGGCAAACTTTGTTTTTTTTCTCTAGTTTATTATCTATGATTGTAGGAATTACTGCGATCTCACAAACTAAACTTAAACGTCTTTTTGCCTATAGTTCCATAGGACATGTTGGGTATTTTCTAATAGGATTCGCTGTTGCTAATCCTCAAGGTGTTCAATCTCTTCTTTTTGCATTGGGCATCTATATTGTTATGACACTTCACATTTTTACTTTTCTTCTTGCAGCAGCCCCCGAAAATAGAAAATACTGCGCAGATTTAACTTCTTTTGCTAAAATAAATCCTGTTGTTGCACTTAGTTTAGCACTTATTTTATTTTCCATGGCAGGTATACCTCCTTTAGCAGGATTTTTAAGTAAATTTTACTTATTCCGCATTGCATTAGCTAGTCAATTCACATCTCTTGCTATTTTAGGTGTAATTACAAGTGTAATTACATCCTATTACTATATTCGACTTGTTAGAATTATGTATTTTGGAAAACCCTTAGAATACAATACTATGTTTTCTCCTATTCCAAAACAACATTCACTTATTTTAGGAATAACACTTTTCTTTGTTTTATTTCTTTTCCTTTATCAATCGCCTCTCCTTACATTAACTTATCAAATAAGTTTTGCACTTTCTTCTTAAATTAAATAAAAGAGAATCCCAAAAAATACTAAAAAATAATAAATATGGCGGACCTATTTAGTATTTGTACTGTTTCTTATTGTATATACAACAATTCGAAACTGAAAAAAATAATAAAATCTTATTAATCTTATCGTCACGATCTGATTATTTTTAGCATTTCCTTTCTGTTTATTATTTTAATTTTTTGCCTAAATCTCTAATAGTCTTTACTTTTTTCACAAATATTTTTAAAAAGTTTATTTATTTTCTTCGTTCTAATTGATAATGCTGTTAAATTACAAGTAACTATCTTTTTTCTAATTCTGTATCTATGTGGGAGCATTCGTCAGTTAAAGCTCTATTGGATTTATAGGTACATGGAAAACTCATCTAGAAAAATCCAGCCGCAAAAACAAATTGATTTACAAAAGCTATACATGCCCCTGTTAAAACAACTGTTGTTATAACCCTCTAAAATTTATGACAACCTACAACAACGAGAGCATGAACGGCAGCTGGATTCGTTGGAAATAATTAAAGCTCTGCGTCCAAGTGAAAAAGGAATTCCTGTTAATCCAAAATGGAAACAATTTATCATTATTCTCAAAAAGTAATCATTTTTTTAATGGAACTTTTTTAGCCTATTAATATTTATAAATATATGCTATTTTATTTATTTTCTAGTTTAGCCCTAGTTTCAGCAATTATTGTTATTCGTACAAAAAACCCAGTTTATTCTGTTCTTTTTTTAATTTTAGTTTTTGCAAATGTAACAGCTCTTTTAATATTGGAAGGCTTAGATTTTTTAGCCATGGTTTTTATTGTAGTCTATGTGGGAGCAATAGCAGTTCTCTTTTTATTTGTTGTAATGATGCTAAATATTAATTTGGCAGAAATGAGTGAAAATATGGTACGCTATTTGCCAGTGGGAGGACTTATTCTTATTTTATCTCTTTTTCAAATTTTACTAATTGTAGAAAGTGAACTTATTCCACCGCTTTTTCCTTTTAAAATTTTTCAAACCGATTTGCTTCTTTCTTGGTTTTCTAATCTTCAAGAAAGTTTAAATGCACCTCTTAAAGAAAACTTAACCATATTATATAATATAGCACCTTGGCATTTTGTAGAACCTAATCTAAGACCTGTGTCTGGTATCAATTGTTTCCTCATGAGTCAACAAGATATTAGTAACATTCAAGCGATAGGATTAGTATTATTTTCAACACATTGGTTTTATTTAATGTTGGGTGGTCTTATATTATTAGTTGCTATGATAGGTACAATTTTGTTAACTATGGATAAAAATAAAATGAAAAATTAAAAATACATTCTACAGGATTTGAACCTGTGACCTACAGCTTAGAAGGCCGTTGCTCTATCCAACTGAGCTAAGAATGTTTATAGTACTTTAAAAAAAGAAAATTTAAAAATATGTACACTTTTCTTTATGCTTCTTTAGACACTGCTTTTAAACAAAACAGTAAAAATATAGAAAGAAACTCATCATTAGAAAAATTAATAATTCGGTTTCCTTTTAATACTATGAAATCTGAAAGAGATTTTCTTCTTCACTGGACCGCATTAGGAATTATTTCAGGTCAAAAACCTAAAATAGTTTTTTCTACAACAGCAGATGCAAAAGAAAAAATTAAAAAAGGTGATCCTCTTTTTTGTTTTGTTACATTAAGAAACTCAAAAATGATAGAATTTTTAAATAAATTTTATCATGCTGTCTTCCCTATTTTAAATATGGAAAAAAATTCATTTCGGTTTTTTAAAGAAGAAACAAAACAATTTTTTGGTTATTCTTTCTTTTGGGAACAAGGACTGTTATTTCCAGAATTAGAAGATCGATTTGAATTATTTAAATCTAGTTTTGAATTCCAACTTTTTGTAAAAGCTGAAAAGAAAAACAATTCAGATATTTTTTTAACTGCACTTAATATACCACTTTTATAAATAAATAATAGTTATCCTTTTAAAAGGATACTAAAATTCAAGAAAATTTTAGTATTAAAAAATAGTAGAAAAAAATAAATGGTTGAATATTTTCCCATTTTTATATTTTTTATTTTTGCTTTGGCTTTGAGCTTATTGCTTGCTAGTATTTCTTTTCTTCTTGCAGTATGCTATATCAATTAATAAAAAAAAAAACAAAAAAAAGGATTTTTCTAAAAACTTAATTTAATAAGCTCTATGCAAGAATTTATTAAAAATAAAATTTTTTATTAGTTAATATAGAAAAAACGGAATCTCTATAGTATTATTAAAGTAATAATGAAAAAAGAGATAATTAGGTAATTACTTTATTTATTTCATTCCGAAAAAAATTATTATTTAAAATAATAATATGGCAATAGAATATAGTGTAAAACCAAAAAAAGTAAAAAACTTTCAATTAAATTTTGGTCCTCAACATCCGGCAGCACATGGTGTATTACGTTTAGTATTGGAAATGAATGGTGAAGTTGTAGAAAGAGCAGATCCTCATATTGGTTTGTTACATAGAGGAACTGAAAAATTAATAGAATACAAAACATATTTACAAGCTTTACCATATTTTGATCGATTAGATTATGTATCCATGATGGCGCAAGAACACGCGTATTCATTAGCAGTTGAAAAACTTTTAGGTATACGTTCAGTTCCTTTGCGCGCACAATATATTCGAGTTCTTTTTTCTGAAATTACTCGTTTATTAAATCATTTATTAGCCTTGACTACACATGCTATGGATGTGGGAGCCTTAACACCGTTTCTATGGGCTTTTGAAGAAAGAGAGAAACTTCTAGAATTTTATGAAAGAGTTTCCGGAGCTCGTATGCATGCTGCTTATATTAGACCGGGAGGAGTTGCTCAAGATATTCCTCAAGGGCTTTGTGATGATATATATCAATTTACTCAACAATTTGCATCTCGTATAGATGAGATGGAAGAAATGTTGACAAATAATAGAATTTGGAAAGAAAGACTGATTGATATAGGTGTAGTTACTGCAGAAAAAGCAATGCAATGGGGATTTACTGGAGTAATGTTAAGAGGTTCCGGAATTCCTTGGGATTTACGTAAAGCAGAACCTTACGAGGTTTATGATCAATTAGAATTTGATATTCCTGTGGGTACTAAAGGTGATTGTTATGATCGATATCTTGTTCGTGTAGAAGAAATGCGACAAAGTTTACGTATTATTGTTCAATGCTTAAATAAAATGCCTTTAGGAATAGTTCAAATAGATGATCGAAAAATAATGCCTCCTTCTCGTTTTTCAATGAAACATTCTATGGAATCTTTAATTCATCATTTTAAAAATTTTACAGAAGGATTTTCTGTGCCTGCTGGAGAAACTTACACTGCAATAGAGGCACCTAAAGGAGAATTTGGTGTATATTTAGTAAGTGATGGTACAAATCGTCCTTATCGTTGCAAAATAAGAGCTCCTGGTTTTGTTCATCTTCAAGGACTAGATATGATGTCTAAAAAACATATGTTAGCAGATGTTGTTACTATTATAGGAACACAAGACATTGTATTTGGAGAAGTTGATCGTTAATTCTTTTAATTTTTATAAATAACTTTTTTTAACTATGCCTCAATTAGATTGGATAACATTTCTTCCTCAATTTTTCTGGGTTGCTGTAGGATTTATTAGTTTTTATATAGTATGTCTACGCTTTTTTTTACCACGTTTAGCAAGAATTTTTAAAGTACGTAATGCAAAAGCATATAGTGATGTGTCGTCTAAAAGAACTAAAAATAAATTAGAACCGTTGCATTCTTTTGATTCACTTCTTTGTAATAGTTTGGAAGTTTCCACAGGATGGATTCAAGAAAGTAGAGAAGAAGCTTCCAATTGGGAAAAATCAAATTATCAATGGCGTACTAATAAGAAAAGTTTAGATCAAATAAAATCTTCTTTTCAAATGTTAGCTGAAAATTCTCACCGTCGCTTTCTTTTTTCGGAAGATCTTAATTTTTTAAAAGGTTCAAAAAGTCCAGTTACTGAAAAAATAGAATTAGGAAAAATTAAGTATCTTCGTCGCTCTTTTACTTTATAAAAAAGAAATAAAAAAACTATGATTCCTGTAGGCGCTGTTATCAAAGTGATTGATAATACTGGTGTTCGTTGGGTTCGTTGTTTAAAAGTATTAGATAGAGCTTCTAGAGATGGTGGATCTGTAGGTGATCGTATTGTCGTATCTGTGCTTTCATCCAAACCCAAAGAAAAACTTCATATTCAAAAAGGTGAAGTAAAACTTGCACTTATAGTGGAAACTAAAAAAGAACTTGGACGCATTAATGGTACTAGAATTTCTTTCTCACAAAACGGAGCTGTTTTATTAAATGCACAAGGCCAAATTTTAGGAACACGTATTTTATATCCAGTTACACACGAACTAAGAGAAAAAAAACTTGTAAAAATTTTATCTCTAGCTCCTTCTGTTGTTTAAACTTTTTTTTTTTATAAAAAACCTAAAATGGAATATAGCGTTTTTAGTCCTCTGGAACAATTTGCTATTTTTTATGTAATCCCTATATCTATAGGTACTTGGAATATTTCGATAACAAACTCAGCTTTGTTTTTGTTTACTGCCTTAGCATTAGGTTCTCTATGGTTTTCTTTTGCAACACAAAAAGGAGGCCAACTTATAGGAAATGCTTGGCAAACCATAGTTGAAATGATTTATGAATTTGTTTTTCAATTACTTTTTAACCAAATTGCTCGTAAAGGATTAATATATTTTCCTTTAATATTTACTTTATTCACATTTTTAATTCTTTGTAATTTATTAGGAATGATTCCTTATAGTTTTACAGTTACTAGCCATCTAATTGTAACTTTAAGTTTATCTTTCTCTTTATTTATTGGTGTTACCATTGTAGGTTTTCAAAATCATGGTCTTCATTTTTTTAGTTTCTTATTACCTCCCGGTGCTCCTTTAGCTCTAGCACCACTTTTAGTAACTTTAGAATTAATTTCTTATTGTTTTCGTGCATTAAGCTTAGGAATTCGATTGTTTGCTAATATGATGGCAGGTCATACACTTGTAAAAATTTTATCTGGATTTGCTTGGAGCATGCTTTCCATGGGAGGTTTCTTCTTAATTGCTCAACTTGCACCTTTAGGTATTGTAGTTGCAATTACTGGATTAGAATTAGGTGTTGCTCTATTACAAGCATATGTATTTACTATTCTAATTTGTATTTATCTAAATGATTCAATCAATCTTCATTAATAGGAGCCCCCAAAAAAGAACGTAAGTAACTGTATATATTTTTAAGAAGAAAACCTTTTTTTTCTTAATACAAAAAGTACTTTATGGAACTATGTCTGCTGTAAAAAAAAAATTAAATAGTACAATTTTAAGCAAACTGACAAAAAAAAGAACAAAAAAAGGAACTAATCCAAAAACATATGGAAATGTGCTTTTTGTTAAAGATGGTATTGCTCAAATTTATGGTATTTTAAATTGCCGTATTGGTGAAAAAGTTCGATTCCTTACTTCGGATAGCAACAGCGATTTATTTGGATTAGCTTTAAATATTCGAGATGAAGTTACAGACGTTGTAATTTTAGGAAATCCTATTGCTGTTAAACAAGGAAGTATGGTTCTTACCATGGGTACTAGTTTACAGGTTGGTGTGGGACCTCATATGCTAGGACGTGTTGTTGATGCATTAGGAACACCTATTGATGGGTTAGGCGCACTAAGCGGGCAGAAAGGAACTGCAATGCCTGAATGGGACGTAGAATCTAAAGCACCTGGAATTTTAAAACGTCAACCAGTAAGAGAACCTATGCAAACTGGTTTAAAAGCTGTAGATAGTTTAGTGCCTATTGGTCGAGGTCAACGAGAACTTATTATTGGTGACCGACAAACAGGAAAAACTGCTATTGCTATTGATGCTATTTTAAATCAAAAAATTACCAATGAAGCTGCTACTTCGGATAATCAAAAATTATTCTGTATTTATGTTGCTATTGGACAAAAAAGATCTACTGTAGCACAATTAGTTAAAATTTTACAAAAAGCTGGTGCTATGAAATATACTAGCATTGTTGCTGCTACTGCATCAGATGCTGCAGCTCTTCAATTCTTAGCTCCTTATACTGGATGTACTATTGGAGAATATTTTAGAGAAAATGGTATGCATGCACTTATTATTTATGATGATTTAAGTAAACAAGCTGTAGCTTACCGTCAAATGTCTTTATTACTTCGTCGTCCTCCTGGTCGTGAAGCTTTCCCTGGAGACGTATTCTATTTACATTCACGATTATTAGAAAGAGCTGCAAAATTATCAGCGGATTCTGGTTCTGGTTCATTAACAGCTTTACCTATTATCGAAACTCAAGCTGGTGACGTTTCTGCATATATTCCAACTAACGTAATTTCTATTACAGATGGTCAAATTTTCTTAGAAACTGAATTGTTTTACAAAGGTATTCGACCAGCTATTAACGTAGGTCTTTCTGTTAGCCGAGTAGGTTCTGCCGCACAACCTAAAGCAATGAAACAAGTTTGTGGTTCTTTAAAATTGGAGTTAGCTCAATATCGAGAAGTAGCCGCTTTTGCTCAATTTGGATCTGACCTTGATGCAGCAACTCAATATCTTTTAAATCGTGGTGCTCGTCTTACTGAAGTATTAAAACAAGCACAATACTCTCCATTAGCTATGGAAGAACAAGTAGCCATTTTATATGGTGCTGTAAAAGGTTATATCGATAAACTGAAACTTTCTGATATTCGTAAATACGAAGAAACAGTACTTCAAACTATCGAACCATCTTTACTTCAAGCTATTCGTGAAAAAAAAGAACTTTCTCCTGAACTAAATCAACGATTAAGCGCATTTTTCACTGAAATGATCAAAAAATTTTCATAAATTTTTTTAGTTCTAAAAGTAATTGATATAGTTTAATATTCAATTTCTTTTCCCTCAGCTCCGGAGGCTTTTAAGGTGAACTTTTTTCTTCCGAAAAAAGTGAAAAAAAAAGGCTTTTAACAAACACAAAAAGTTTATAATTCTATAGCTATAGAATTATAAACTTTAAAGAATCCTTTTTCAGGTTCGAATCCTATCACCTTTTACTTCGTTTTGTATTAAATCTTTTTCGTTTGCCTATTTTTTCTTATTTTTTAATATTCTGTGTAATATAAAACTAAAAGTATTCTTGAAAAGTTACAAAGTGCTAAAAAAAAGCGCGCATGCGCACTTAGTACAATTTCAGGACGAAGTGAAACTGGGTAAATTGGGGGCTCCTATTCAAGAAGTAGGTGTAAATTAAATAGCGATCTTGTAGCTATTTTTGATAAAAGAAGATATAAAAAAGGGTGGGTTAAGGTAAATTACACGTGAAAAAGTTTAAAATCGATTGTAGACAATGTTTATTAGTGTGAAAATGCATAGTAATAGAGAAGTTTAAAAAAAAGTTTATTTGTATCAGCCATTCTTAGAGTAATAATAATATCATTATTTGGTTTAAATAATTTGAAATAAATTAATATGTGTTCAAGATAAAAGGTAGCAACATAGTAAGGTTTAAATTTATCAATGCCCGGGAAAATTAAATATTTGTGTTGTTTTCGGGCTAATAATTCAAAAAATACATAGATAAAATTAGCAATAAAAAAATAAAGATTAGGAGTAATCTTGACTTTAAACTTAATGTAGTTACGACTTAGAAAGTGGGTGACAAGAGGTTCAGGAACTCGTAAGGTATAAGAGAACTCGTTGTAGATAGTTTTACAAAACTTTTGAAAAAACGTGAAACAAAGATCTTTTTAATCGTAACTAAACTTCGGGTTAGAGTTTTTAGTTAATTCTGCAAACATTTTACAGTTAATAGAAAACTTCCAAAATAACAAATCGGCAAAATCTGGTTAAAGAATCTGATTAAAAAACTAGTGAAGAACCAACAAAAGAATAATGCAAGGTAAAAATAAGAGAAAATAGATAAATTAAATTTTATTATGTAATTAGTTGTTAGTGATATATATCAACGCCACGTTCCCGTAGCGTTACCTTGTTACGACTTCACCTCAGTTAAAGTTTTTACCTTGGTAAAAAGGGTCCGAATTCTTATTTTTTACAGAATAAAAAATAAGAAGAATCTTAATTTTTTTGCTTTGGATAAAAACGATTTCCAGGGTGTGACGGGCGGTGTGTACAAGGCCCGGGTACAGATTCACCGCGGCGTGCTGATCCGCGATTACTAGCGATTCCAACTTCATGTTCTCGAGTTGCAGAGAACAATCCGAACTAAGACAAGGTTTCTGGATTGACTCCGATTTTCATCATTGTTTCCCATTGTACTTGCCATTGTAGCACATGTGTAGCCCAGCCTATAAGGGCCATGAGGACTTGACGTCATCCTCGCCTTCCTCCGATTTATAATCGGCAGTTTCCTAAGAAAAATAAATATAAAGAATTTATAATTAACATAGGATAAGGGTTGCGCTCGTTTTGGGACTAAACCCTACGTCTCACGACACGAGCTGACGACAGCCATGCAGCACCTGTAAAAGTATAACTATTTTGTGTAACCAAAAGGAAGCGAAACTTTTATTCAAAGACTGGTAAGGTTTTGCGCGTTGTGTCGAATTAAACCACATGCTCCACCGCTTGTGCAAGCCCCCGTCAATTCCTTTGAGTTTCAATCTTGCGATAGTACTCCCCAGGCGGAGAATTTAACGCGTTAGCTAGATCCACATTTTCTAAAACAGAAAGGGCACTTTCTGCAGAAAAAAGGGATGAATTCTCATCGTTTACGGCATGGACTACCAGGGTATCTAATCCTGTTTGCTCCCCATGCTTTCGCTCAATACTCAGCGTCAGTGATATCCAGAGAGTTGCCTTCGCCTTTGGTGTTCCTTCTTATCTCTGAGGATTCAACCCCTCCACAAGAAATTCCACTCTCTTATTCTTTATCACTCAAGTACATGACTCTTGGTAGAAATCTCAACCGTACGGTTTGAGTTTTCCCTACCAACTTCTATTTACAAAAATGTAAATATGCTGTACAACCTACAAGCGCTTTACGCCCAGTCATTAAGAAAAACGCTAGCCCCCCTCGTCTTACCGCGGCTGCTGGCACGAGGTTGGCCGGGGCTTCTTCTTTAAGAGGTCATACTCCGTTCTTAATGAAAGAGTTTTACGAGCTAATTTGCCCTTCATCACTCACGCGATGTGACTCGATCAAGCTTTCGCTCATTGTCGAAATTTCCTCACTGCTGCCTCCCGTAGGAGTCTGGGCAGTCTCTCAATCCCAGTGTGGCGGATCATCCACTAAGACCCGCTAAAGATCATCGGCTTGGTGAGCCTTTACCCCACCAACTACCTAATCCTGCGCAAGCTCATCAAACAGCGATTAATTGCAATCTACTACTGAAGATTCGAAATTTCTTTCTTTCTCCAACTGTTTGGCAGATTCTTACGTGTTACTCACCCGTTCGCCATGATATAAAAAACATATACCATTCGACTTGCATGTGTTAAGTCCATCGCCAGCGTTTTTTCCGAGCCAGGATCAAACCCACTCTTTTTTTTATATCATTTTGAGAACAAAATGTTTTTATTAGAATACGAATAAAATAAGGAATGCCATCATAAGAGCAAATAACGCGATTGCCTCGGTTAAAGCGAATCCTAAAATAGCATAACCAAATAATTTATTAGCTTGAAAAGGATTTTGTGCTACTGCACTAATCAAAGAACTAAAAACATTACCAATACCTACAGCTGCTCCTGCTAATGCGATAGTAGCGCAGCCTGCTCCAATTAATTTAGCTCCTTCCATTTTCTGCACGTTGAAAAAAAAAAAATAAGGAAACACGCGCCTACAAAAAATAAATAAATATTAGGAATGTAAGCTAAAAATAACTTTACAGTTAGTACACTTTTCAGAACTCCTAATATCATAATAGTCTATTATGTAAAAAAAAAGCTTCTTGGAGAATGATTCAGTCTTAGAAGAACATCAGACTTTCTCTAAATATAATATCAACTTAGCTACCCGACGGTGCTCTTGGTAGAACAATCGGTTCACCCTGGGTTGATTCTTCTTGGTCCTCTCGTACTAAAGAAGAGCCTCCATGGCTTTTTGACACACTAATGTGTTTATTTTCCAACGGTAGATAGGAACCGAACTGTCTCACGCATGTTTTCTGTATATTACTATACAGCATGGACTATATCTTCACCCTATAATATATAGGGGTTAACGTATTATTCTTGTGAGGATTTTACAAGAATCGGAAATCAAGAAGATTTCTCAGTCTCTACAGGTAACATAAGAGTAGCTTCTACCACTTTTGAAGTAATAATTCTTTTTTTAGAAAAATTTTGCTCAGCGATTTTATCTACTAATTGGCAAACCTCTATAAAATCAGCTTTTGTAGTTACAAGTTTTTCTTTCTTAATAAGTTGTAACATTAAAGCGGCAGATGTTTTCTTCAATTGTATATAGGGCATCAATTGAAGCAAAATGTGTTCAATAGAACGAGACCCTGTAATTGTATAATCACACATATTATTTGTTTTATGAATACGTACATAACCAATATCATCAAATAGTTTTTTCAATTGAAGTAAAAACCATTTTCTTTTAGCATGTTGATAAAAAACAATACTTAGGCGAATTCTGAATTTATATTTATAAACGCCTTTAATAATTTGTGCCATTAGACAACCATCTCCATCTAAAAAACCTGCAATATATGCACAGACTTTTTCATCTATTAATTTCATTTTTTTGCTACTTTTAGTTTTCCCTCGGTATTGTCTCTCGCTTGGAAAGAGTTCACCGATATAAGTTAATGCTTTTCTTTATGTTACCATAAAGTAACGCAGTGTTGCGATTTAAAGGTGCTTCTTCGAATCGCAGTTTACGTTCTAAACCCAACTCACGTACCACTTTAATCGGCGAACAGCCGAACCCTTGGAACCTTCTTCAGCTCCAGGATGTGATGAGTCGACATCGAGGTGCCAAACGACTCCGTCGATGGGAACTCTTGGGAGTCATCAGCCTGTTATCCCCGGCGTACCTTTGATCCGTTGAGCGGGGTCCCATCCACAAGGAAACCCCGGATCACTATGACCGACTTTCGTCTCTGCTCGAACTGTTTTTCTTGCAGTCAGGCAAGCTTCTGCCATTGCGCATAGTTTATCTATTTTGGCTTACCTTTGTGCGCCTCCGTTACTTTTCAGGAGGCGACCGCCCCAGTCAAACTGTCTACCATGGTATTTCCTTAAAAACAAATAAGTTAGATGACGAAAACCGTAAAAGGGTGGTATTTCACTAACATGGTTTAAAGCCACTCCCACCTATACTACACATTCGGATTCCAGTACATCATACAATGGGAACAGTTAAGGTGCACGGGGTCTTACCGTCTAGCCGTTGGTACTCCGCATCTTCACGGAGAATTCAATTTCACGGAGCCCATGCTGGAGACAGTGGAGCAGTCGTAACACCATTCATGCGGGTCGGAACTTACCCGACAAGGAATTTCGCTCGATTAATCTTTACTCTTTCAAATAAAGTCGGACTCTATCTTAATTCACCATATTTATACATTGGCATCGAGATCTTTTGACAAAGTTTTTATTTTTTCAAATCCTTCCACCGTTAAATATTCTTTCCTCTCCATTTTCAACAAAATTGTTCTAAATTTCTGGAAAGCAATTCTTTGTTTTGTTTTTAACAAATGTTTTTCAAAAAAAGGAATAATTATTTTTGTCAAATGATTTAAATTTCTCACACGATATATCATAACATTACCATCACCTTGAACAACACCACAACAGAAATAAGTTTTTAATGCATACAAGATTTGAACATTTTTTTTGTGTTGTACTACACTGAATTCTGGTAAGAGGCTTTGTCGTGCTTCTAAATTAGGATTTATAGAAACATGGAAACATCCTGTTCCTTCTACAAATCCTACTATCCACTGTGTTTCTAATTTCATGATAAATTCTAAACGTTTGGTCTCTGAGGATTCTATTTTTTCAATAGTCTTTCCTGCGGATTGTCTATTTTTTTTTTACAAAAATCCTTTTCCATTTTTACAAGTTGTATGAAAAGGCTTTAAGAGTTTCCCGCATATAGTTTAGTTTTACTAAGGCTAGCTATTTTACCTTAGGACAGTTAGAGTTACTGCCGCCGTTTACTGGGACTTAATAAAAAAAGCTGTTAACCTTCTTTGGTTCATCTTCCAGCACCGGGCAGGTGTCAGACCCTATACATTCTCTTTCGAGTTGGCAGAGTCCTGTGTTTTTAATAAACAGTCGCCGCTCCCTAGTTTGTGACACTATTTACAAAGTAAATAGTATCCAGTAAGGACTTAAACTTACTGGATCAATTGGCCGAGTTCCTTCAGCATGGTTTGCTCAAATAACCTTCGTTTACTCTACGTGCTTACCTGTGTTGGTTAAGGGTACGGTATTTTTATTAAGGGCTATTTCCTGGAAATAAGCCCATTTTTTTCTTTATTTCCAAATAAAAGAGAAGAAAAAAATAGACGTATTTCGTCACTAAAACAAAATAAAAAATCCCATCAAAGAATAAAGCATAGGAATTGCTTACCTTTTTAGGGTCCGTATTGATCCACTTGGATTGTCCGATAGTGGAACCCCGGAAGCTTCCGGTTATTCTGTCTTTCACAGAAAATCGTTACTCATGTCAGCATTCTCACTTTCGAGCTAGAGAAAGTTTTCTTACGAAAAGTCCTCTTTTAATAGATTCGAAACGTTCCGCTACCAGAAATATATATATATTTCTCTGTCGCTTCGGTGGATTTCTTCAGTCTCCTTTCATTTTCGGCAGAGAAAAACTCTACTAGTGTGCTGTTACGCTTTCTTTCACGGATGGCTGCTTCTAAGCCCACCGCCTAATAGTTATCGCTTTTCTCCTGGCCTTTTTCACTATAAGATAATCGCTGAGAGACCTTAGCGGACAGTCTGGGCTGTTTCCCTTTTGAGCTTGGACCTTAGCACCCAAGTTCTGTCTCTGATTTTTCTTAACAGCAGTGTTCGGAGTTTCCATGCGCTTGGTCAAGCTTTGGGCCACCCGCACGCAACGAGTGCTCTACCCCTGCAGAAGATAAATTCAGGCTCTACCTCAATAGATTTCGCGGAAAACCAGCTATCCCCGAGTTTGATTAGCCTTTCACCCCTAGCCACAATTCTTCCCCATGTTTTGCAACACATGTGGGTTCGGTCTTCCAAAACTATATTTCAAATTTCTTCCACCTGACCATGGCTAGATCACTCGGATTCGGGTATCATGAACACAACTTTTATTTTATATTTTTAATTATGTCAATTCTTTTTTCTTTCTTTTTCAGAGCGCCTCCACTATACGTTTAAGCTTGCTGAATTCATGAACTCGCTGACCCATTATGCAAGAGGTACGCCATAGCATAGAAATTAATTCCACGCATTGACTGATTCTTAATATCCGGTTTCAGGATCTTTTCACGCCCTGTCTTAGGGCCTTTTTCATCTTTCCCTCACGGTACTTATTCACTATTCGTTAAAGTTATATACTTAGGCTTAGAGAGTGGTATCTCTTAAAAATAATAAATTATTTTTTTCATTCAAGCTCTTTTTTGTGAGCTTTACTTCCGAAATACATTATATGTTTTAAATATGTAAAAGGAAACGCCACTACGGGACTATCACCCTCTTTGGTATAGAATTCCACTTTTTTCTGGCGCTGTGCTCTTTACACTTTTAATGATTCTGTTTAAAGCCTATTCCACGTTCGCTCGCCACTACTTGCAGAGTCTCGGTTGATTTCTTTTCCTTATGTTACTTAGATGTTTCAGTTCACATAGTACTAAAAGACACATTTTTTGCTATTGAAAAAAATGGTAAGATCTTCTCATATTTTTGGAGATCCTTGTTTATTTTCCTTCCACTTTTCCAAGAAAAAAGTATTATTGAAGAAAAACAAGGCCTTTCGGGTTTTATTCCGTCCATATTTTATCACTTTACGTAGCCATCCGCCGAATACTTTTTTTAAGCAAGAG